ACTATATTTCTGGCCGGGAACAGGACCTATTACAAGAATATTTCTTTTATTGGGACGGTAACTCTGAAAGGATAGATTTACCGTCCTTTCTTTCACCTCGGGAGAAATACGATCGGGGGGGGCTAATTCAAATCCTTCGGGTAAAATAAGAACAGCTCCCACATTCAAAGCCCCTTTTTTCCCATTAGCAAGAACTTGTTTCAGTTGCATATCATAGGGGATTCGAACAACTGCTTCAAATACAGTATCAGGAAGTACAGTTTGCGGAACTTCAATATCCACGGGTTTATTAGCTAAATGGCAATTTGCACATACAATTCGTCCAGTTGCTTCACGCGGATTTTCATAACCCTGCTGCGCAAAAATGGGATATGCATTTGAAATAGATACCCGAGTTATTACATATATCATGATCGATACAGAAATAGATCGAGTCATCTGTTCCTTTACCCAAGAAAAAATATTTATATTTTGCATGGTTCAATCATTGATCCCAGAATTTCTACAATAAATTAGAAAGGTAACTAACTAGTGTAGTTCCCTAATCCACGAGTCTGCCATTGTACTGGAATAATTGTACTAGAATATGGGACGAATACCTTGAACAGGTATAAGTATAAATAAAGAATTAAGTAAGATTGAAAATACTTTCTTTATTCTTTAAACACGAAGAAACATTCTTATTTGATTGATATCAAGAGATCAAATGAGTTCTTTATTCGTTGATTGAATGATAAATGACTACAAGCGAAGGAGATACACGATTTAAATAATAAAAGATCCAATATTTCACAATTGTATCTAGAATAACTGGAAAAGTGGAAACAAGACCGGATATAATTTTATCGTTATGAGCCAATCCAAAATCGTTGTAGACCGAACCAATCATAAGTTCCCAACCATGGGTTGAATGAAATCCGATCCATAAATCAGTAACTAAAAGAATTGAAAAAGCTTTTAGTGTGTCACTCAAGTTATACAGGAATTCCTGAACCCAAGAATTAAGAATAACAAGTTCTTCATTACCCAGAATACAATAACCACTTAGAATAGCGAAACAGATTATATTTGTCGATAAATTAAAAATGATATGGAGATTATACTCATCGTGTGTTTTGACTAATTGTACCGTTTCCTTGTGTATTCCTATACGAAGCTTTTGTATCTGTGTTTCAGGGTATTCCTTTATCATTTCGTCCAAGAGGAATAGTTCTTCTAATTCTATAAATTTTTCTATAATCCTTTTCTCTTGAATATCATTCAAGAAAGTTTCAGATTGCCGGGTATTCCACCAATTTATAACCCAAGGTTCCAGACTTTTATTAAATGAAAGAGAGACCCACCAGGGCAAAAATACTATGGATACAAGATATGGGAGGGAAGTCAATGATTTTTTTTTCATTTTTTATCTGTAAATTGTTAATGAATCTGCTGCATTCGTGGATTTTATCAGATATTTATCTGAACACAAATTCTATAACTAAGGTATCGTATCGAACCAATGAATCTATTCCCATTTTTGTGTAAAAATTTAGTCCTTGTATTTAGAAAAATTGAGATATCTTTATTGGGTAAATTCCAACTAATTTCATCTCCATTTGTTATTTGGTCCTGTCGATGAATATTTGAAAATTCACTAGAAGTAACGAATATGATTTGGATTTCGAAACAAAAAAAAATGCCTTCTCGGATCAATTAATTATTTCGAAATGTTTCACCGCCTAACCACAGCCCAGGAATAATGTAACCTATAAATTCGAAATATTGGGTCTAAAAAGATGAATTCTGTATTACGAAATAAATGTTCGAATATGTTTGATGAATGCATACTTAATTAGACTTTTGATTTTTATTAGTATAAATTATATAAAATTTAATTTAGTATAAATTATAAATTGGGGGCTCCCTGCGCATAAAAAAAAAGGGTTTTGGTATAGAAAAAATGGATTTTTATTAGAGTTTAGTTGTTCCATATAAAATCTCCCACTTTTGTTTTATTCCATGTGGGTTTACCCGCTAACAGAAGGGAGAAATAAAATCTAATATGTTTTGATCAAATAAGTCTTTCGAAGAAACTTCAATTGTATTAAAAAGGGAATTAGCAAGTTCCCTTGAGAAAACATTAATTCTTCATTTCAAAATACTTCGATTGGTACACGCAAGAAATATGCTAATTCGGCAGCTTTTTGTTCAATTTCTCGTGGAGTAAGATTCTCATCAGTGCCAGTCAAGGGAACCGCCCCTTGGCCTCTTATTTCCATATAAAGGACACGACGAGGATAAAGACCCTCTTTAACCTCCATTCTGATGGATTGTATATCTCTCATAAGGAAACGAAGGAAAATGCGACGATTTATTCCAGGAAATCCCCAACGAAAAATACAAACAATTCCTTCTTTTCTATCAAATCGGTCATAACCACTACCTACATTCCACGCAATTGTACACCACAAATAGGAGCTAATAAATAGACCCGCGATCCCATAAAAAGACATTATGATCCCTTGCGGAAAAAAAAATATTTGCTGAGATGGAAATACAGATATAAGATTCCTACCGAGATAACTGGAAGTTCCAACCACTAAGAACCCTAATGAACCCAAAAAAAGGCTACAGGCCAAAAAAAAATTACTTGTTTTTCGAGACCCCGTTAAAAGTTCTATCCGGATATGCTCTGATCGCCAGTTCATACTATACTTACTATACTAAGGTTGTATTCGATTGGAATTGAGAGAATAACCCAAATGAATTTGACTTTACTTTTCTTGACCCCCAAGTAACTCTCATCAACTAGCACTATTTTGACGGGAACTATTAGGAATAATTAGTTAGATAAATTGACTTTATATTTAATACTATTCGCCGATCCATTTTTAACCAGCTATACCCATATAGAATCTGCATTTATGTAGATATCGTGTATCCGTATGCATATGAGTCTCTCATTTGTGTTCGGAAAGAGCCACATATCGTACCATAATTAGACTAAATAAATAGTTGTATTATGATCCAGTGTTGAAATAAATTGATGAGATTTGCTCTCATCGAATCTAGACAATCTTATTTTCTTGGACATGAAGAGATAAAGAAGCCATTGCAATTGCCGGAAATACTAGGCCCACTAAAGGCACAAAAATAGAGGGTAGATCTGTCATAGAATGGGTGCCCCAATTTAATATTTGTATTTTAAAGATATCTTCTGATAAGTATATCTAATATAAATAATATTAAGTAGTTAATAAGTGCAAGGAATATAGACCTGAATTAAGTGTACCTAATTCATCGTTCTACATAAATATGTATGATAATTCACTTTAATATAAGAAACTTTCCTATTCTTCTTCTTCCATCCTTTTTTATTCTTTCTCTTTCTATTTTTTTTTTTTTACTAAGGGTATTAAAGAGTTTATTATGAGTTCGCGACTTTCACTAATCGAATCCAACAAAGCAAACGGTAACTTAATTCTATAATAAAAAATAAAAGTGAGGGTTCTTTCACTCCTTTCTATAATATATCATATTTGAATCTTAATATTAATTATAAGATATAAGATTCAAATATGATATATTATTAAGTAAGATAATTAAGATATATTTATATTATTGTCTCTATTAAAATGAAATTAATACGTTAAGAAGACCAAATAAAATTCTTTTTTTATTAATGTCTTCCCTTCCCCCAATTCCTCGGAAGGAGAAACTTACTCTTTTATCTTTTTTATCCTATTGATTTATAAAGGATTCATGATTAGTAATTAGGAATAGGGATAAGATAAAAATATAGAATAATCGATCTGGAGGAAAAAATAATAATTATCCGAAACTTCCGGCTCTTACTACAAGTGGAACTTATGTCACCAAAGAAAACACCACTCTTCTTAACTTAAACTTAAGTTTTTTTTACGATGAACTAAATACTCGTTCGCTACAAATAATTGAATTGAATCGAGTGCTATTGAATTTTTATTCAGAGGAAAGAAACCGTGGAGCTGAAATAACTCACTCAGAACACCCCTTAAAGGATTACGTGGTACGATTGGGTCGAATAAGCCCTTATGGAATGAATACTCAGCCGCTTGTGAACCATCGGGTACTGTTTTATTCAATGTTTGTTCAATTACTCTTTTACCCGCAAATGCAATGTAGGCATTTGGTTCAGCAATAATGACATCTCCCAACATACCAAAACTGGCTGTTACTCCACCAGTTGTAGGAGATGTAAGGATTGATATATAGAATAACTTTTTATTTGATTGATAATCATATAAAGCAGAAGATATTTTAGCCATTTGCATCAAGCTCAAACTTCCTTCTTGCATGCGTGCTCCCCCAGAAGCACACACAATAATGACAGGTAAAGATCGATTAGTAGCATACTCGATCAAACGGGTGATTTTCTCGCCGACTACGGATCCCATACTACCTCCCATAAACTGAAAATCCATAACCCCAACTGCTATTGGAATACCATTTAGTTGACCTATGCCTGTTTGAACAGCTTCAGTTAAACCTGTTTTTCTTTGATAAGAATCAATACGATCTTTATAAGGTTCTTCCTCTGAATGAAATTCAATAGGGTCCATAGAGACCATCTCTTCATCCATAGGATCCCAAGTGCCCGAATCAATCAAAAGTTCGATTCTATCTGAACTACTCATTTTCAAATGATATCCACACTGTTCACAAATATTCAGTTTTGACTTAAAAAATTTTTTATAATTTAATCCATAACAATTTTCGCATTGAACCCATAAATGTTTGTATCTTTGATTCATATCGAAATCATTAGACTCTTCTCTTATATTGAGATCGCTGTCATTATTACTAGTTTTTATACTCAAATTCCCACTTTCACTACTTTCAGTATAAATGAAACTATAATTATAACTGTTACTGTAATAATCGGTATAACCTGAAATAGAACTATTAATACTAACTTCAAAATGAATATAACTATTAATGCAACTATTAATGTGATTATTCCAACTAGATTGAGTATC